GGGTTACTTTTTATTGGCACTGGAAGCACATCACATTATGGCAAGGTAACGTTTCACAGTTTAATGAGTCTTCCACTTATTTGATGGGATGGTTAAGAGATTATCTATGGTTAAACTCTTCCCAACTTATTAATGGATATAACCCTTTTGGAATGAATAGTTTATCGGTCTGGGCGTGGATGTTCTTATTTGGACATCTTGTTTGGGCTACTGGATTTATGTTCTTAATTTCTTGGCGGGGTTATTGGCAGGAATTGATTGAAACTTTAGCTTGGGCTCATGAACGCACACCTTTAGCTAATTTGATTCGATGGAGAGATAAACCGGTCGCTCTTTCTATTGTACAAGCGAGATTAGTTGGATTAGCCCACTTTTCTGTCGGTTATATATTTACTTATGCAGCTTTCTTGATTGCCTCTACATCGGGCAAGTTTGGTTAATTCTTTATTTAAATGGTTAATTCTTTATTTAAATTTTAGGGTGTATCCGCGAGAATATCATTTCTTTCAATGGAGAGGGGATCTACCCTCTTATATTTCTACATCTAGGATCTGACTTGTATCATTGATACTAATAGTAATTGAACCATTATGGCAAGAAAAAGTTTGATTCAGAGGGAAAAGAAGAGACAAAAATTGGAAAAAAAATATCATTTGATTCGTCGATCCTCAAAAAAAGAAATAAGCAAAGTTCCGTCGTTGAGCGAGAAATGGGAAATTCATGGAAAGTTACAATCTCCACCACGTAATAGTGCACCTACACGCCTTCATCGACGTTGTTTTTCGACCGGAAGACCGCGAGCTAACTATCGAGACTTTGGGTTATCCGGACACATACTTCGCGAAATGGTTCATGCATGTTTGTTGCCTGGGGCAACAAGATCAAGTTGGTAAGGATTAAAATGTCCTTTCATTTTTCTATGATCATAGATTGTAGAGGGTCCTCTTTACCATTCTGTATAAATGGGCTATTCTATTTGTACAGATATGGTAGAGGGGCGCATTCAATCCCTGTTTGTCCATCAATTCTCAACTCGTCTCTTCATCGCGGGGTAGAGCAGCGTGGTAGCTCGCAAGGCTCATAACCTTGAGGTCACGGGTTCAAATCCCGTCTCCGCAACATTTTTTCGACAAAAAAATATAGAATGAAAGAATAATTAATTACCTTTTTTTTCTTTGGGGTGGGAGGAAAAGAAAGGGAAAAGTAGAACCGCTATACTATATTGAATTGAATTTAATATCTTTACCAATTATCCTTATCCTGGGCGGATAGCGGGAATCGAACCCGCATCTTCTCCTTGGCAAAGAGAAATTTTACCATTCGACCATATCCGCATTATCATTATATATAATAATATATATATATTTATATAATTTTAGATAATTCTTATTTCAAAATAGAATACCAAAATAGAATACATAGTTAATAACATAACTACATATGTATTTAGTATTTTTTTATTTTATTATTTTCCATTTTTACATATTTTTAAAATACAAATACCCAAAAGTTTGTCCCCTCCCTCTACTTTTAATTTTTCTAATTTTTTCTTTTTCGTTATTTGCATTTTGGGGACTTATATTGAATTTTAATTATTGAATTTTAATGTGTCTCACAACCCGAAGGAATTCGGAGGGAGGGGTCATTTCATTTTTGGATCTAGAACTAGAACGAATAGGTTCAAGAGATGAGAGAATTAAGGATACCCACCAGAAAGACTAATCCAATCCATAATGACGTACCGGAAAATACAACATTTTTGTTACTCGACCAACCCTCAGGAGAAGCAAATACAACAGGTACACTAATCAGTAAGATTAATGAAGTAGCAATTAATGCAAAAACAGCCAACTGGAAAGCAATAGTCATGTTTCTAATCCTCCAATCTACCAACAAAAGAAGCTTATATATACCATTTGATCTCTTTATCATTATCAGCCAAAAAAAATGCATCATGGAAAGATTTTACCATGAATCTTTCATTGATTCCATACGACTTATTAGCAACCCTTGTCCTTTATTCGGGCACGGAATCGAGGGTCGTTTTTTTTTTTTTACTTTAACAAAACAAGGGGCATGCTTGCTGTCTCATGCATCTGTGATTATATATATATAGATATATACAAATAGATAGACCTCTAGATTCACACCCGATATCTTTCTATAGATAGTAATGGTATCCACTCATATGTCCATGTTCGGGGTTCTATTGGGTGGAATAAAAATAAAATATAGGATAAAAATAAAATAGAACTTTTCTTTGGGAGAGATGGCCGAGTGGTTGATAGCCCCGGTCTTGAAAACCGGTATAGTTCGAAACAAAGAACTATCGAGGGTTCGAATCCCTCTCTCTCCTTTTACTCACTTTTACTCAGTGAATAGATTTTTTTCGTTTCTTTGTTTTATTGGTTTTGCCCGGGCTAAAAGGAAATGGCTCGGCTAAACGGGATAGCCGAGCCAGAAAAAAATCGATTAGAAGAGAGAAATGAGTTGAAAAGAA